GTAATTTGTTTGTTCGTTGCTTGTTGGGGGGGTGGGGGTATAGGTATTGGAGTGGGGGTGGTAGGCGTGTTTAAACAGGGTGGTAAAATTTAAGAAAATAAACAGTGAAAAATCTAAGGAAGGATTGGGTATTTGGAGCAAAATGGTTAAGTGTGGGTGGTTAAAACAACGAACAGTTAAAAGAAAAGAATGGTTGATGTTTTTAAACGATATGCTTAATGTAATGATTCATAAATTGAGTGGTAAAGTTTGTTTGTTTGTAAGTGTTTGTTAGTGTTTGTTAGTGTTTGTTAAGGTGGGGGTTGATTGATTGGAATTTTCCAGGTTCGCTTAAAATCAATTGGAGATTAAGTGGTAGTGTTAAAAAGAGAAGAAAAGTGAAGAATTATGTCCAGCAACCATTAACTGAATAGTCTTATAGTAGAGAGTTTGCGGGGATTCCATAACCAGGTGCAAAGCAAAGTGCATCAGGGTAAAAGTGAGACCGAAATATACTCCAACCGTCGCATTAAGTAACCCCTGAGTTTCAAACCGAATGCCAGAAATGAGAGACAGTGTCCAACAACCGTTAATTAAAGGACATTACTGGAAAGAGAGGTAAAGCGGGCATAACCGAATGGGGGAGCAAGTGCATCAGTGCGAAAATGAGACGAACCCACACCTGAAACCGTATCATTAATTTGTTCTTGAAGGCCAAAAAAGGGCTCGCTATGGATTGTATGTCCATGTCAACCAATTGAGTACCCGTTGCACTGGAGATGTAGAGTGAGTTGACCCAAAAAAAAAGAACCAACAGCCTGGAGACACTTGAGATGTCGCGATTACGAGGGAGGGAGTACACAAATAGCGAACCAGATGACTCTGTGAAGGGGAACGTGGGGTGAGTGAACCGATTTATGTGCCTGACCGAGGAACCAGAGGCGCAAAAGCGCAAGTAGGGTAAGGGTGTAGGGGGAAAGAAAGGACCTGACGCTAGGAACGGCAAACCTTACTTACACCGGGTTGATGATCTCTCGTGAGTAGCCAGACTAATAAATAACCAGGCCCCCTGGAAGCTAGTCTTACGGGATAAGACTCTGCTCGAGCCAGTTATGGGCGGTGGCCGATAAGCTCCTATACTAAGACACTTCCGTATACCAGAACTATCTATTTAAAGAAACCCAGAGTATGGACTAGAGCATTAAGTTCCCATACCCAAGCACTGCCGTATACTATACCAGTAAAGTCTAAAAGACCGAGACTTAACCTAAGGCATAGAGCTTGACTATCCCTAATAATGAAGTATCCAACCCCTGAAACATAGCTGAACTCAGACCAACACTAATCTATTAGTACAGTGTATGTCATTAGAACATGAATTATCCAATCCTGAACAATTCAATACAATGCATAAAGCACAAGTACTTAATGCACGGTATACATAGTCTGGATAGACTAACATTATAGCAACCCCATAGCTTGGGGGGGTAGGGGGGGCTACCTCTATGGGGGTTTTTGTAGTTGAGATAGCAACGATGGTTTTTCAGGCCATAGGTCTTGGTTGAATCCAAGCAAGAACTTTATGATATATTTTCTGGTATTTTTAGGGGTTGGTTTTATTTTGGCGTCTTTGTTGGTGGCATCTAATCCTTCTCCCCATTATGGGGTTGTTGGGTTAGTTTTTGGGTCTGTTGTAGGGTGTGGGTGGTTGGTGAGTTTGGGGGCTTCTTTTGTGTCTTTGGTACTTTTTATGGTGTATTTAGGTGGGATGTTGGTGGTTTTTGTGTATTCTGTTTCGTTGGCGGCTGATCCGTTTCCTCAGGCTTGGGGGGGTTGATATGTTGTGGGGTATGTTTTGGGGTTTGTGCCTGTTGGTGTGGGGCTTGTTGTTTGGGGTTGGGGTGGGGGGTTTAAGGCGGATACTGTTGATAGTGTTGGGATGTTTGTTGCTCGGTTGGATTTTAGTGGGGTGGCTTTGTTTTACTCTTGTGGGGGGGGTGTGTTTTTGGTGGCTGGTTGGGGGCTACTGTTGACCTTGTTTGTTGTGTTAGAGCTTGTGCGGGGTTTATCTCGGGGGGTCATTCGGGCAGTTTAGGGTCAGAGAATAGTTTAATGTAAAATGCCAGCTTTGGGAGTTGGTGATGGAGGTTTAGTCCTCTTTTTCTGATAGGAACTCTAAGAAGTGATAGCCTTCGTCTTTTGGTTTACAAGACCAATGTTTTTTGTAAACTATTAGAGTTTAGTTGAGTATTTTGTTTTCTAGGGAGGAGATAGTGGGAAATAGGATTAGGATGATGGTGAAGTAGGTCAGTGAAGCCAGCTGTCCGATGATAATGAAGGGGTGTTCTACTGGTTGGCTCCCGATTCATGTTAAAATAAGCAGGTTGGCGGCTAGTGTTCAGAATAGGAGTTGGGACATGGGACGGAAGGTTATGGCTCGTTGCTTGGATTTGTGCAGTAGGGGGCTTAAGAATAGGATTAGTACGGAGGCGGCTAGGGCTAGGACGCCTCCTAGTTTGTTGGGGATTGAGCGGAGGATTGCGTATGCAAAGAGGAAGTACCATTCTGGTTTAATGTGTGGGGGGGTTACTAGTGGGTTTGCCGGTGTGAAATTTTCGGGGTCTCCTAGCAGGTTGGGGGAGAATAGTGCTAGGGTGGTGAGTAGGAATAGTATGATTGTGAACCCTAATAGATCTTTTAGGGAGAAGTAAGGGTGGAATGGGATTTTATCACAGCTTGAGGAGATGCCTAAGGGGTTGTTTGATCCTGATTCGTGTAGGAAGGTTAGGTGGATGAGGACTAGGCTGGTGATTATGAATGGAAGGAGGAAGTGTAGGGTGAAGAATCGGGTCAAGGTGGGGTTGTCTACGGAGAATCCGCCTCAGGCTCATTCTACAAGGGTGTGGCCGATATATGGGATGGCTGAGAATAGGTTTGTAATTACTGTAGCCCCCCAGAAGGATATTTGGCCTCATGGTAGGACGTAGCCGACGAAAGCCGTGGCTATGAGGGTGAGTAGGAGGATGATGCCCGTGTTTCAGGTCTCTTTGTACAAGTATGAACCGTAGTAAAGGCCGCGGGCAATGTGTAGGTAGATGCAGATGAAGAAGAATGAGGCACCGTTTGCGTGTAGGTTTCGAATTAATCAACCGTATTGTACGTTTCGGCATGTGTTGGCCACGGAGGAGAAGGCTAGGGCAGTGTCTGCGGTGTAGTGGGCAGCTAGGAGTAGGCCGGTTAGGATTTGTGCTATCAGGCAAATTCCTAGGAGGGATCCGAAGTTTCATCAGGCTGAGATATTTGAGGGGGTTGGTAGGTCAATTAGAGAGCTGTTTACTATTTTTAGGAGGGGGTGGTGTTTTCGTAGGTTGGGGGCCATTAAGGTTTGTGGGTTATAGTAGTATTAGGATGATTAGGGTGGATAGTGCGGATGATCCTAGGTAGGCCTTGATTAATCCTTTGTGCAGTGTGGCGGAGGTTTTGGTTGCCATGGTTTGTAGGTCGGCAAGTCCTTCTGGCCCTATTTTTTTATACCAGAATAGGTCGATTAGGTGATTGGCAATTTTTTGTCCAGAGTTCAGTAGGGTTGTAGAGCTTGGTCGGTGGGTTAGGGGGTTGAAGTATCCTAGTGTTGTGGAGAAGTTTGAGTAGGGGTTTTGTTTGGGTTGGGTCAGGGTGTGGGTGGTGGCTGTGAGTTCTAGGGCGATAATGATGCCTATGGTAGTTACTAGAATAGCTGCGGCCTTTGTTAGTGGGGGCATTGTTATTGGTGGGGTTTGTGTGGGGGTTATGTAGGATGTGATTAATAGGCCGGCTATAATGCTCCCTAAAGCTAAGCGGGTGATTGGGCTGGTGATTTGTGGATTGTTTTCGTTTATTGGGGTGATTGTTGGTGTTCGGGTGAATTTTGTTTGTACTAAGAGGATTATTCGTAGGCTGTATGCGGCGGTGAAGGCCGTGGCAAGAAGTGTCAGAGTCAGTGCTCAAGCATTAAGGTGGGAGGTGTTTAGGTTTTCGATGATGAGGTCTTTTGAGAAGAATCCTGCTAGGAAGGGAGTTCCTATTAGTGCCAGGCTTCCGATTGTTAGGCAGGAGGTGGTTGTTGGGAGTATTTTTTGTAAGCCCCCTATTTTTCGGATGTCCTGTTCTCCATTTAGGTTGTGGATGATTGACCCTGAGCACAGAAATAGTATGGCTTTGAAGAAGGCATGGGTTGAGATGTGTAGGAAGGCCAGCTGTGGGAGATTTAGTCCGATGGTGACCATTATTAGTCCTAGTTGGCTGGATGTGGAGAAGGCAATGATTTTTTTAATGTCGTTTTGTATTAGGGCGCAGGTGGCAGCGAATAGTGTGGATATGGCACCTAGGCAGAGGCATAGTGCGAGAGCGGTCTTGTTGTGGGTAAGTAGGGGGTGGGTTCGGATTAGTAGGAAGATTCCGGCAACTACTATTGTACTTGAGTGTAGTAGGGCGGAGACTGGAGTGGGGCCCTCTATGGCGGCGGGTAATCATGGGTGGAGGCCAAATTGGGCTGATTTTCCTGTGGCAGCTAGGATGAGACCTAGTAGGGGGAGTGTTGGGGTTTTTGTGGGGGAGAATATTTGTTGTATTTCTCATGAGTTTAGGGTGAGGGCAAGTCATGCTATGCTTAGGATGAGCCCGATATCTCCGATTCGGTTGTAGAGCACGGCTTGTAGGGCAGCTGTGTTGGCTTCTGCTCGTCCATGCCATCAGCTGATGAGCAGGAAGGACATGATGCCTACTCCTTCTCATCCGATAAAGAGTATGAAGATGTTGTTGGCAGTGGTTAGTGTGAGCATTGCGATTAGGAAGGTTGTTAGGTAGGAGAAGAATTTTGGAATATGTGGGTCAGATGCTATGTAGTATATTGAGAATTGTAAGATGGATCATGTTACGAATAGTGCGATGGGGAGGAACAGGAGGGAGTATTGATCTATTTTGAAGCTGAGAGGGATTTTGAAGTTTATGATGAATTTTCATTCTCAGTGCGAGGTGATACTCTCTAGTCCTGAGTATGTGAATAATGTTATTGGTGCTAAGCTGATCAGGAAGGCAGTTTTGATGGTTAGGGTGATGGTTTTGGGGGAGTTTTTGAAGGTTTTTAGGAGGATGGGGAGGAGTGTGGGGGTTAGGATGGTTGTTAGTGTGAGTAGAGTGAGGGTGTTGAGGAGTAGGGCTGTTTCCACTACTTTTACTTGGATTTGCACCAAGATGGGTGGTTCCTAAGACCAGTGGATTGCTGTTATCCTTTAAAAGTAAGGGGGCTGAGGCTTTAGACTCAGATACAGGAATTAGCAGTTCTTGTTGGTTGAACCTCCCCTCGGCAGGTAAGAAGGGTCTAACTTCTATTTTTAGGGTCACAGTCTAATGTTTGGTTTAAACTATACTTGCATGAGAGGGGTCCGGAGATTAGTTCAGGTTTTAGGATTAGGAGGAGTGTGGGGAGGAGGTGTAGGGTTATTAGTAGGTGTTCTCGTGTGGTGGAGTTTTGGAGTGTTGTGATGTGGGGGGGTAGGGTTCCTCGTTGGGTTGTTGTAAGCATAGATAGGGTGTATAGGGCGGTTAGTAAAGTAGCGGTCCCAGTTAGGATGATTGTTGGGGGGGATCAGTTGAATAGTGCAATTATGATGCTTAGTTCTGCTATTAGGTTTGTGGTGGGTGGTAGGGCCATGTTCGTTAGGTTGGCTAGTAGTCATCAGGTCGCTATTAGTGGGAGGAGTGGTTGTAGCCCTCGAGTTAGTAAGAGGATACGGCTGTGTGTACGTTCGTAGTTTGTATTGGCTAGACAAAAGAGTATTGAGGATGTTAAACCGTGAGAGATTATGAGGATTATAGCTCCTGAGAAGGATCAGTGGGTTTGGATCATGCATGCAGCAATGACTAAGCCCATGTGACTTACGGAGGAGTAGGCAATGAGGGATTTTAGGTCGATTTGGCGAAGACAGATTGAGCCAGTCATTAGGGCCCCTCATAGGGCGAGGGTGATGAGTGGGTAGTGGAGGAGGTTGTTTGTGGGGGGGCTCGTTAGGCAGGTAATGCGTATGATGCCGTATCCGCCAAGTTTGAGGAGGAGGGCGGCAAGTAGTATTGATCCTGCAATTGGGGCCTCTACGTGGGCTTTAGGTAATCATAGGTGGAGTCCATAGAGGGGTGCCTTTACTATAAAGGCCAGGAGGAGGGCGATGTTTAGGAGGAAGGGGGATCAGGGTTTGGTTGGGGTGGGTTGCAGGGCATGCGGGTGGAGTTTTAGGGTGGGTAAGTGGAGGGTGCCTGTTTGTGAGTGAAGGTAAAGGATTGCAATTAGGAGGGGGAGGGAACTGATGAGAGTGTAAAAGAGGAGGTAGATGCCCGCACTTAGGCGTTCTGGTTGGTTCCCTCATCGTGTGATCAGGATTAGTGTGGGGATTAGGGTTGCTTCGAAGGAGATGTAAAATATTATGAGTTCTGTAGTTGAGAAGGCTAGGATGATAAGGGGCTGTACTGTGACTAGGGTTACTATGAAGATTTGTTTTCGTGTCGGTGGTTCGTGTTGCAGGTGGCTTTGGCTTGCTAGGATTATAAGGGGCGTGAGTCAGCAGGACAGGACTAGTAGTGGGGAGGATGTTTGGTCGATGCCTATGGATTGAGTGAGGCTTTTGTATGGATAGTATGAGGGTACTAGTCATTGTAGGCTTAGGGTGGCGATTAGTAGGCTGTGTATTGTGGTGTTCGTCCATATGAATTTTTGGGGTGAGAGGAGAGTTGTTGGGAGTAGCATTAGGGTTGGTAGGATGATCTTTAGCATTGTAGAAGGTTTAGGTTTTGTAGGTAGTCGGAGCCGTGGGTTCGTGTGGAAGCTACTAATATTGCTAGTCCTGTGCCTGCTTCACATGCGGAGAATGTTAGTATGAGGATTGGTATTAGGGAGGATGAGGGTGTTTGGTTTTCGATTGGTCATGTTGACAGGGCGATGTATATTGATAGTATTATGCTCTCTAGGCAGAGTAGGGCGGAAACGAGGTGTACGCGGTTGAAGGCTAGTCCTAGGCCACTTAGGGTGAATGCAGAGCAGAAGCTTAGGCGAAGGAACGACATGAAGAAAGTCATAGAGTAGACTATGGTTTGTTGAGTCGAAATCAACTGTCTTGTTTTTAGACTAACTCTCTTATTCTGCCCATTCTAGGCCCCCTTGGGTCCATTCGTACATTAGCCCTAGGGTTAGTAGGAGGATGATGGTAGAGGTTCAGGTTAGGGTGGTGGTTGGGTGTTTTAGTTGGGTGGCCCATGGTAGGGGAAGTAGGAGGGCGATTTCTAGGTCGAATAAGAGGAACAGGATGGCTACTGAGGAAGAATCGGATTGAGAATGGGAGTCGAGCAGATCCTAGTGGGTCGAATCCACACTCGTAGGGCGATAGTTTTTCTGAGTCTGGGGTTATTTGGGTGAGTCAGAAGTTTAGTGTGGTCAGGGCTAGGCTGAGGAGGATAGAGGCTGTAAGTATAAATGTGATTATGTTTATTGCTCTTCTCTGGAGTTGTACCAGATTCTAGAGATTGGAAGTCTGTTGTAATGGATATACTAGAAGAGCAAGATCCTCATCAGTAGATGGTTATGTAGAGGAATAATCAGATGATGTCTACGAAGTGTCAGTATCAGGCTGCCGCTTCGAATCCAAAGTGGTGGCCTGGTGTGAAGTGGAATTTGGTTAGTCGTAGGAGGCAGATTAGTAGGAAGGAGGATCCGATTATGACGTGGAGTCCGTGGAATCCTGTAGCTACGAAGAAGGTTGAGCCGTAGACGCTGTCAGCGATTGAGAAGGGTGCTTCATAGTATTCTGTTGCTTGTAGGGTGGTGAAGTATAGGCCTAGTAGGATGGTGAGGGTTAGTGCTTGGATGGCTTGTTTTTGTCCACCTTCAATGATGCTGTGGTGTGCTCAGGTAACGGTGACTCCAGAGGCCAGGAGGATTGCTGTGTTTAGTAGGGGGACGTCTAGGGGGTTTAAGGGTGTGACTCCGGTTGGGGGTCATTGGTTTCCTAGTTCTGGGGTAGGTGCTAAGCTGGAGTGGAAGAAGGCTCAGAAGAAGCCAAGAAAGAAGAATACTTCTGATGTGATGAAGAGGATTATTCCATATCGAAGACCTTTTTGTACTGTTGGTGTGTGGTGGCCTTGGAATGTTCCTTCTCGTACGATGTCTCGTCATCATTGAAGTATGACCAGGAGGGTTGATGTTAGTCCGAGAGTTAGGAGGTGTGAGGAGTTATAGTGGAATCACATGATTAATCCTGATGTGGTTAGGAGGGCAGCAATTGCTCCGAAGATGGGTCATGGGCTGGGGTCTACTATGTGGTAGGAGTGTGCTTGGTGGGCCATTAGATGTTTTCTTGTAGGTAGAGGCTTAATAAGAGGACGAATACGTAGGCTTGGATTATGGCTACTGCTACTTCTAGGATTGTTAATAGGAGGAGGACTGTGGCGGTTAGGATGGATACTGTGGGTATGATGGGGAGTAGTGTGATGGTGGCCGTTGAGATGAGTTGGATGAGTAGGTGCCCTGCTGTGAGGTTGGCTGTGAGACGGACTCCTAGGGCTAGGGGGCGAATTAACAGGCTGATGGTTTCGATTATGATTAGGGCTGGGATTAGTGGGGTGGGTGTTCCTTCAGGTAGGAGGTGCCCTAGTGAGGCTGTTGGTTGGTTTCGTAGGCCTGTGAGTAGGGTTGCAAGTCATAGTGGGAAGGCGAGGGCTATGTTTATTGATAGCTGGGTGGTTGGGGTGAATGTATAGGGTAGTAGGCCTAAGAGGTTGATTGTCAGTAGTATTAGTATGAGTGATGTGAGGATGATGGCTCACTTGTGGCCTGGTTTGTTTAATGGGATTATAAGTTGTTTGGTGATTATGTTAATGGCCCATAGTTGTAGAGTGGATAGGCGGTTGGTGAGTCATCGGTTGTTGGGCATGGGGAGAAGGAGGGTGGGTAATAGTATTGATAGGAGGATTAGTGGGATTCCGAGGAGATATGGGCTTGAGAATTGATCGAAGAAGGTTAGGGTCATGGTCAGGTTCAGGGGTGGTTTTTAGTGGTTGTGGGTGTTTTGTTGATGGGGAGGTTTGTTGAGATAAAGGATAGTGTTTTGGGTTGGAAGATTAGGGAGAATGTCAGTCATGACATAGTTATGATGAAGAGTCAGGGGCTAGGGTTTAGTTGGGGCATATCATTAAGGAGGGGGGGGGTCCCTCTTTGTCTAGCTTAAAAGGCTAGTGCTGGTACATAGCTTCTTAATGATTAGGAGGTTAGTAGTGAGGATCAGGCTTCGAAGTGGTTGAGGGGGGTGGATTCTACTACGATTGGCATGAAGCTATGGTTGGCTCCGCAGATTTCTGAGCATTGGCCGTAGAAGATTCCTGGGCGGGTGGCAATGAAGGACGTTTGGTTGAGTCGTCCTGGGATAGCGTCAGTTTTTACTCCTAGTGAGGGTACGGCTCATGAGTGGAGTACGTCGTCGGCGGTGATAATTATGCGGATTGGGGATTCTATTGGGATGACAACACGGTGGTCGACTTCCAGGAGACGGAAGTGGCCGGATGGGAGGTCTGTTGTGGGGGTTATGTAGGAGTCGAATGAGAGCTCTTTGAAGTCTGTGTATTCGTAGGATCAGTATCATTGGTGTCCGATGGCTTTTAGGGTTAGATCTGGTTCATCGAGTTCGTCTATTATGTAGAGGATTTGAAGGGATGGGAGGGCTAGTAGGATTAGGACGATGGCTGGTAGAATTGTTCAGATTAGTTCGACTTCTTGGGCGTCAACGGTGTTTGAAGACAGTTTTTCTATCAGTATAAGTGTTAGTAGGTAGAGTACAAGGCTACAAATTATTAGGGCTACTATTAGGGCGTGGTCGTGGAATTCGATTAGTTCTTCTATGATTGGGGATGAGGCATCTTGGAATCCTAGTTGTGATGGGTTGGCCATGTAGGGGTGTACAGGGTTTTCACCTGTAGTTTGGCTTTGACAGGGCCATGTAATTAGTTTACTAACGCCCCATGAAGAGGGAAGCATAAGTGGTTTAAGTATGCGGCTGGCTTGAAACCAGCATGTGAGGGTTCGACTCCTTCCTCTCTTGTACTTGGACGAAGGCGGGTTCTTCGAAGGTGTGGTATGGGGGTGGGCAGCCGTGGATTCATTCAACGTTAGTGGGAGTTAGTTCTGGTTGTACGACTTTTCGTTTGGAGGCGAAGGCTTCTCAGATAATGAATGTTAGTATGATTACAGCTGTTATTGAGATTAGGGATCCGATGGATGATAGGGTGTTTCATAGTGTGTAGGCGTCTGGATAGTCGGAGTATCGTCGTGGCATGCCCGCTAGTCCCAGGAAGTGTTGGGGGAAGAAGGTGAGGTTTACGCCTGTGAATATAACTCCGAAGTGCGCTTTAGCTCATGTTTGGTTTAGGGTGTAGCCGGTGAATAGGGGGAATCAATGGGTGAATCCTGCTAGGATGGCAAAGACAGCACCTATTGATAGAACATAATGGAAGTGTGCTACTACGTAGTATGTGTCGTGTAGGGCGATGTCTAGTGAGGAGTTTGCCAGGACAATTCCTGTAAGGCCTCCGATGGTGAATAGGAAGATGAATCCAAGGGCTCATAGCATGGGGGGGTTTCATTTGATGGTTCCTCCGTGCAGTGTAGCCAGCCAGCTGAAGACCTTAATTCCTGTTGGGATGGCGATGATTATGGTGGCGGATGTGAAGTATGCTCGGGTATCCACGTCCATTCCTACTGTGAATATGTGGTGGGCTCATACAATGAATCCTAGGAATCCGATTGATAGTATTGCCCACACCATGCCCATGTAGCCGAATGGTTCTTTTTTACCTGCGTGGTAGGCTACTACGTGGGAGATGATCCCAAATCCCGGTAGGATGAGGATGTATACTTCTGGGTGTCCGAAGAATCAAAAGAGGTGTTGGTATAAGATTGGGTCCCCCCCTCCGGCAGGGTCAAAGAATGTGGTGTTTAGGTTGCGGTCTGTAAGGAGTATGGTGATTCCGGCAGCTAAGACTGGGAGAGATAGTAGAAGTAGTACTGCTGTGATTAGGACGGATCAGACGAATAATGGGGTTTGGTATTGTGATAGTGCGGGCGGTTTTATGTTGATGGCTGTGGTGATAAAGTTGATTGCACCTAGGATGGAGGATACTCCTGCTAGGTGAAGAGAGAAGATGGCTAGGTCTACTGATGCCCCAGCGTGGGCTAAGTTTCCGGCCAGGGGGGGATAGACTGTTCATCCTGTGCCGGCGCCTGCTTCTACTGTAGAGGAGGCTAGTAGGAGGAGGAAGGATGGGGGGAGTAACCAGAAGCTTATGTTGTTCATGCGTGGAAATGCCATGTCGGGAGCACCGATTATGAGGGGAACTAGTCAGTTTCCAAACCCCCCAATCATAATTGGCATTACTATGAAGAAGATTATTACGAAGGCATGGGCTGTGACAATTACATTATAGATTTGGTCGTCTCCTAGGAGGGTCCCGGGTTGGCCTAGTTCTGCGCGGATGAGTAGGCTTAGGGCGGTGCCGATTATGCCCGCTCATGCGCCAAAGATTAGGTAAAGGGTGCCAATGTCTTTGTGGTTGGTTGAGAATAGTCATCGATTTAGGGTCACAGGTAAGTTGGTAAGATGGCTGAGTGTTTAAGCGTTAGGCTGTAGTCCTTTTTACAGGGGTTTGATCCCCCTTCTTATCGACTCTGTAGTGAAGTTCATGTTGAGTTGCAAGCTCATTGATATGTGCTTGGAGCACATCGGAGTCTTTTAGGCAGAGGCCTGTTGGTTTAGGGCGCCTAGCTGTTAACTAGGAATGTTGTGGGATCGAAGCTCACCTGTCTAGGAAGGTCCTAGCTTAATGAAAGCATCTGGGTTGCATTCAGGGGATGTAGGTTAATGTCCTACGGATCTTAGCAGAAACTAAGAGAGTTTAACTCTTGTTTAAGGCTTTGAAGGCCCTTGGTTTGATATTATCCTAAGTTTCTTAAGTGGTGGTGAGTATTATGGGGGTGAGTGGTAGAAGTGAGACAGATAATGAGGTGAGTGTGGGGATTAGGGTGTTGGTTGAGGTTTTAGCATACCACTGTTTTGTTTTGTTTGATGGGTTAGGGGGGAGTGTGATTGTTGTGCAGTATGCTAGGCGTAGGTAGAAGAATAAGCTTAGGAGTGATAGTAGGGAGATGGTTGTGGCTGTTGTGGTGAGTTCTTGTTTGATGAGTTCTTGAATGATAAGTCATTTTGGCAGGAAGCCTGTCAGTGGGGGGAGGCCTGCTAGGGATAGTAGTGTTAGTATGAGGGCTGTGCTTAGTATGGGGGTTTTGGTTCAGGAGACCATTAGTGTCGGGAGGTTTAGGGTGTTGGTTGTGTTTATGGTAAGGAAGATGGAGGCTGTTATTAGGATGTAGATGTAGAAGGTTAGTAGGGTGAGTTCTGGGTTGTGGGTGGTGATGATGGTTATTCAACCAATGTGGGAGATGGATGAGAAGGCCATGATTTTTCGGGTTTGTGTTTGGTTTAGTCCTATTCAGCCACCTAGGGCAATGGATGTGATGGATATTAGGGTGAGTAGTGTGGGGCTTAGTGAGTGGGATGTGATGAGTAGGATGGTGGTTGGTGGGAGTTTTATTACTGTTGAGAGGAGTAGGGCAGTGGTGAAGGAAGATCCTTGCAATACTTCTGGGAATCAGAAGTGGAAGGGGACTAGGCCTAGTTTAATAGCAATTGCAGTTGTCAGTAGGAGGCATGCTGGGGGGTAGGAGAGTTGGGTGATGTCTCATTGTCCGGTGTACCATGCGTTGATTGTGCCGGAGAAGAGTAGTAGTGTGGAGGCGGCTGCTTGCACGAGGAAGTATTTGGTTGTGGCTTCGATAGCTCGTGGGTGGTGGGATTTTGAGATTATGGGGATGATTGATAAGGTGTTGATCTCCAGTCCAATTCAGGCCGTTATTCAATGGTTGCTTGTGATTGTGATTGTTGTTCCTAGGAGGATGCTCGAGGTGGAAATTAATTTTGCGAGGGGAGTTATTAGTAGGGGAGGGGGTTAAACCATCATTTTCGGGGTATGGGCCCGATAGCTTTGTTAGCTGACCTTACTAGGAAATAATATAGAGGAAGTATGGAGGATTTTGATTCCTTCTGTGTAGGTTCGATTCCTGCTTTTCTAAGTGTTAGGAAATGAGAGGGCTGGTGTACCTCTATGTTCACTTTATCATAGTGACCCTTGACGTTCAGGCACATTTCCTTAGGTAAGGGGGTAGGCCTGCGTAAGAGATTGGTATGCTAGTGTGTCAGAGGTGGAGAGATAGTGTAAGTGGGAGGAAGTTTTTTCAGAGGAGGTGTATGAGCTGGTCGTATCGGAATCGTGGGTAGGAGGCTCGGATTCACAGGAAGCTTGAAGAGAGGAGCAAGGTTTTTGCGGCTAGTAGGGGTGGGAAGAGTTCTGGGGGCGGATTGAGTGCGCTTGGGTTTAGGAATAGGAGACTTGTTAGTGTGTTTATTAATATGATGTTTGCATATTCGGCGAGGAAGAATAGGGCGAATGGGCCTGCGGAGTATTCTACATTGAAGCCTGAGACAAGCTCTGATTCTCCTTCTGTAAGGTCGAAGGGTGAGCGGTTTGTTTCGGCTAGTGTAGAGGTGAATCATATTATTGCTAGAGGTCAGGAGGAGAATATGAGGTATAGGGGTTCTTGTGTGATGATGAGGGCAGTTAAGGTGTAGTTTCCGCTTAGTATGACTAGGGATAGGAGGATAATGGCTAGGGTTACTTCGTAGGAGATGGTCTGTGATACCGCCCGTAGTGCCCCGATTAGGGCGTATTTTGAGTTTGAGGCCCATCCTGATCATAGGATTGAGTATACTGCTAGGCTAGATATTGCTAGGAGGAAGAGAAGTCCAAGGTTTAGGTCTACAAGGGGAGAGGGAAAGGGGAGGGGGATCCAGATTGTTAGTGCTAGGAGTAGGGCAAGTATTGGGGTTGTGAGGAATAGGAGTGGGGAGGAAGTGGAGGGGCGGATTGGTTCTTTGATGAATAGTTTGACCCCATCGGCGGCAGGCTGGAGTAGTCCGAATGGGCCGACGATGTTTGGGCCCTTCCGTGATTGTATGTAGCTTAGGATTTTTCGTTCAACTAGGGTTAGGAATGCTACGGCAACTAGGATGGGGATTATATAGGCAAGTGTTATAATGAGGTAGGTGGGGGGAATGTTTAGTCAGGTCATGGGGGGAGCTAGAGAGAGGATTTGAACCTCTGGGGTAAAGGGCTTAAGTCTTTTGCATTTGCCTGGCTCTGCTACACTAGCAACCTTTTTCGTTGGGGTAGAGGGTTGATCCTTTGGTGATTTAGTAGGGGGCATCACTTGAGGGGGGGGCGTGCTGGGGGGTATTGGCCCCACCTTCCCGGTCCTTTCGTACTGGGGAAGGTTGGTCATAGATAGAAACCGACCTGGATTGCTCCGGTCTGAACTCAGATCACGTAGGACTGTTAATCGTTGAACAAACGAACCCTTAGTAGCGGCTGCACCACTAGGATGTCCTGATCCAACATCGAGGTCGTAAACCCCCTCGTCGATAGGGGCTCTTGGAGGAGATTGCGCTGTTATCCCTGGGGTAGCTTGGTTCATTGGTCAGATTTACTGGGTCTGGGTGCTGTTAGCACGTTGAGAGGTTGCTCTCGGTTAGGGGATTTAGCCCTATTTTTGGAGGATCTGTTTTTCTCCAAGGTCGCCCCAACCTAAAAATGTTAGCCAGTGTTTTGGGTGGTGGGCCTGGGTGGGTTTGTGGGTTGGGTGGGGTGGCTATTGATTTTGAAGTTCCACAGGGTCTTCTCGTCTTATGTGTTTATCTCTGCTTTTGTACAGAGAGATCAGTTTCACCGATTGTCTACAGGAGACAGTTAAGACCTCGTTTAGCCGTTCATACAGGTCTCGATTTATGGGACAATTGATTGCGCTACCTTTGCACGGTTAGGATACCGCGGCCGTTAAACGTGGTGTCACTGGGCAGGCGTCACCTTCAATACTTGTTTGGCTGAAGGCTATGTTTTTGGTAAACAGTCGGGCCTTGGGTTTGCCGAGTTCCTTTTGTAGACTTTAATCACTCCAATGTGCGCCCCTGGGTCGGATTAACAGGGTGTATGCAATGGGGGTGTGGTTATTATTGGGGTTTTGCTGTTAATGGTGTGTAGGCTGGCGCTTGGGGGGGCATGGTGTCCTGGTTACTCGTTCTAGCATTGATTCATCTATTGTTATAGGTTGGCCTGCTATGGGTGTAGGGAGTCTCATTGGTTTTTGGGGTTTTTGGTTGAGGGAGCTTTGACGCAATCTTTTGGGGTGGCTGCTTTAGGGCCCACGGGGTTGGGTGTATGGTGGGGTTATCCGCTGATGGAGGTTGTGTCCTTTTTTAAAGGGGCTGTACCCCCTTTAAATAGCCCTTAGCTATTACATTTGGGTTGTTTCGTCTGGGAGGAAGGGATGGCTAAGGGGGAACTTAGATTCGTTTTGCAGGCAACCAGCTATCACCCAGCTCGGTTGGCTTTTCACCTCTACTAACAAGTCATCCCACTCTTTTGCAACAGAGACGGGTTGGCTCATGATAGCTGCTTGTGAGTAGCTCGCTTGGGTTTCGGGATGGCAGGCTTAAGTTCACTTTGCCTGGTTGTTCTTGCTGGATCATGATGCAAAAGGTACAAGGGAGTATCTTTGCTATGCAGTGCTTAGTTTTTCATTGCTATTTCATCTTTCCCTTACGGTACTGTCTCTATGGCGCCCAGGTTGAACTTTTCTATCGCCTATACTGAGTTAGGGGTAATGTTTTAGTTGGGTGAGGGTAGTGGATTCTTGGTTGTGGTTGGTGGGGCTAGGGTGGGCTTTCAGGGTGATCTGTGCGTGGTAGATATCTTTCAGGTGTAAGCTGAATGCTTTGTGTTGTAGCTACACCCTGGTTTGCTAAGTGCACCTTCCGGTACACTTACCTTGTTACGACTTACCTCATCTTAAGCGGCTGAGTTTTATTAGTTAGTGAATTTGTGGGCTTTGTGAGGAGGGTGACGGGCGGTGTGTACGTGCTCTAGGACCGGTTTAAAGGAGGCTTGGTTGTCCTGCTTTACTGCTAAATCCACCTTCTGGGGGCGGGTTTCAGGCCCCCTTCCGTTGGGTTGTTCTATTTTAGAAAATGTAGCCCATTTCTTCCACTTCATAGGCTATACCTTGACCTGTCTTATTAGCGGGTTGTGGGCTGTTGGGCTCACTGTTGTGCTCTCATGAGGTGGGCTGGCGACGGCGGTATGTAGGCTGTGTTGGCTAGAAGTGGTCGGGTGAATCGTGGGTTATCGATTATAGAACAGGCTCCTCTAGGTGGGTTTAGAGCACCGCCAAGTCCTTAGAGTTTTAAGCGTTTGTGCTCGTAGTTCTCGGGCGGATGTTCGTGGTTGGGGGGCATCAAGATTTAGGGCCAGGCATAGTGGGGTATCTAATCCCAGTTTGTGTCCTGGCTTTAGTGGGGTGGAATGGGTCGCGGATGTTAAGATCGTCTTCAGGTTGGGCTTAGGGATGCCTTGAGCTTATGACAGCTTGGGCATGGTTTGATCTTAGTTCGGTGTGATAGTTTGAACCCACTCTTTACGCCGTGTATGGTTAACTTGGGTTTCTTGTATGACCGCGGTGGCTGGCACAAGATTTACCAACCCTGGCTGCTTTAACTAAGTCAGGCTTTCGCTTATTGCTTAATGTTAATTACTGCTGAGTACCCGTGGGGGTGTGGCGTGGCGTGGCGTTTTGGGCTACGGCGGGTGGGTGTGCCTGATGCCTGCTCCTCGTGTCTTAGTAAGGGGTTTGGGGCATTTACACTGGGGTGCGGATACTTGCATGTATATGTTGAGCGGAAGTTAACGATAAGGTTAGGACTAAGTCTTTTGTCCTTGGGGTGGTGGTGCCCATCTTGGTATCTTCAGCACCATGCTTTGGTTTAAGCTACAGGGAC